ACGTCTGCTAGTGGGTGTATTCTTCTGAGAATTACACGAGCTCCTTTGGCAGAAAAGCGGAAACGTCCTTCGTCCTCCACTCGCCGGAGACTAGGGGGGTCTGGGATTTGAGAACACTGACTGACGGCACTCAATTGACGGGACTTCGAGGCGGTGACGGTATACCTATACCGACGGAACGAAGGCACGAGCCCCTACTAATAATCGAAAGGGGCGGAGACCGCAGCTTGATACGAGTACGAACTGCACTATACCACAAGCCTATAAGCGTTGAGAGCCCAGGTCAAGGAGCTCTCTCAAACAGAGAAAGGGAACTCAAAAGCCAGAAACCTCCGAAGACGAGCTATTAAAGCTCTTAAGTCGAGGAGCGGAGTTTCAACTCGAAAGCCGGCCCGACCCGAAGCAGAGTGAACTATCTAAAAAGCCCAGGGCAGGAGCTATTACGACTCAAACAGGTTGCTTGCTTCCTATATCGAAAGCCGAAAGCACCCTTACCCTTACCTAGGCCAGGGAATCATAAACCAACTCTGCTTGAGTCATCAGAGGAGCTATTCCTGCATTTGTTGACTCTTGAGCTTCACGCAAACACAATGGCGTCAGTGCGAAGTAAAACACATCACATCAGCAAGGGATTGGGGGCAGGAGAATAGCATAACATAATATAGTTCAATCCTGTTTAGGAAGATCGCAGCCATAAAGAAAGGGGAAGATCTTATCTTGACGGAATTAGATTAAATAAGAAGAATAGCTAGAAGGGAGGAATGAGGGTTCAAGCTTGACTTTCTTCTTTCTATAGGGCGGAACAAGCACTCGTTCCCACTGCACTTGTTACAGCTGATAGACTCAAAAGTAAGGGAACGTAAAAGCTGTCTTAAACAAAACCTTCACCCGCTCTGAAATTTTTCCAGCGTAGATGAATCACCCATTCCCTCTGTATGTTCAAGCGCCATCCACTTGTGAATACTACAACCTGCCCACCGTAATCAAGTAATTAAACATTCACTAAGCTTCCTTTCAATTATCCCATATTATAATATAATAAGGAAGACATAGTGCTTGTTGATGGCCACGATTCCAATATGGCCCTCTGACCTTTCTTTTTCCCCGTGAATAGCTCGGTTTATGTGCGTCTTAATCATGGCCACTAATCGACCGGTCACGCTGGTCAGCGGCATTCATTCAGTTGTCCTGCTCAGATGGATGAGACAGTTCCCACTTGAAGCATGCTTCAAGTCTAGCTTTGAGACATCTATTACTGCAACCGGAACCTTCATTCCTTATTGTTGCAATTCCATGCTAGCGAGTTTCATGTCGACTTGCGGAACAATCACATCAATATTCACGAAAATCGAAGAACTGGAACTTGATAACGAACCAGGAAAGAGAACCTGGCCAAAGGATTTTTTTTTACAATGTATATGTCTTAGTTGACAAAGCTGTTTACGTAATAGGCTGCTGGCTAGAAACATAGGAATTTGGAATGTTGAGATGACTGGTACGTTTATCGAAACACTCGAGTAGATGCTTTCAACAAGCCCCACTCAAAGATAGCTAATGAGCTAGCTCTTTTAAAAAGGAACCAGCAATACTGGATGCGATGTTTGGAACAAAAAGACCACCAAAGGTTCCCGAAATGTTCGCAAATGACTTGTCATATGGCCGTACAGAAGAACACGCAGACATGGACAATTAAAAAAAAAATGATTTATTAGACTCGGGTTCACTCCAAAAATGGAAGAGCTTAGCAAAGAAAGAAGAAAAAGGGTGACCTCCGTTTTGGTAATGAAAAAAAGATCCCTAGCGGTTGTTCTGACATGTGATTAACCGAATCAGCTGCGTAGCCCTCTTTCACAGGGGAGGTGTGGCGGCATAGCCTGCTTCCAGAAAGTAATTCATGTTGAAGGTGGTCGCCCATTTACTTCGTTTTAAGCACTTCTTCTTATATGCTCACTTCGATGCTCGATTTTTGCCTTGCTTCGGGCCCTCGCCCGGAGAAAGCTGGAGACGTTGCAGACATGTCCCAAGCAGAACGACCATGCTCGGAAACCACAGGTGGCGTGGAAGACAGGTTCCCGAACAGAATTAGTTGAAAGCGAAAATAGAGAGTCCCAGAAAGAGAAAGAAAGGGTGAGCAAGGAAAAAGGGGCCCATCGACTGGGTAAACAGAGTCTCGGAATCAAAATGAGAATCGTCGAGGCTATCCTGCATCCCCTACCCTACGTCTTTAAAAAAGAATGACCCTATTCTAATATAAAATAAAATCCTGCCTTCTTGGCTTGTTTCATTCTTAATTCCATAAATTTATCAAATATAATAAAATAGAAGCAAAAACAGAATGAAACTTTGTATGCTTAACAAACCCATTTCGGAGAGCATCTGCCTGGTCCTTACCAGCCAGTTTTGAGTGCCAAAATTGCTTAAATAAAACGACATCATAAGGTTCATTCGCACGTCACATCCACGGTACAAAGGTTCTCCCTTTTTTCAATGCCATCGAAAGTGTCATGTGGCTTTCATTCGGGTCGAATCACTGAAAGTCGATCTTTTTTTGGTCTTTCTTTTGCACTCCTTGAGGAAAAGACCCCTAGCTCTGGTTCATACATGTTTATATATATGATAGAAAATCTTTTATGTTTAGCGGTCATTCTTAGAAGTTCGTTTGAGAACGGTCGAGACCCTCGCGGGCATCCTGTAGGTTCACCACTGGACTTGTTCAAACCTTGGTCTATGGCAGCGGCGGTAGGAGTCGCAGAACTTGCATCGTGATTCCCGAGACTCCTTGTCGAATAGAGGGCGAGCTCCGTGCGTGAGCAGCGACTAAGCTTAATCCAATTTTTCTTAACAAGAATTTTGTACGCTTGAAGGCCCATCCTCTACGGCAGGGTACAGAGACGAGGCCTTTGATCCACTTTACATAAGGAAATGCAAATCAATCAACCGGGGAATCAATCGGTCGAATAACAATTATTTCTAGTAGCACCCACGACAGAATGTACGGAATATCAAACTTTTTTTGGGACGGAGGCACGCGTGCTAAAAAAAAACATCAACTTGGAAGCGCCATAATAGAATAAAGAAAAAGAATGAATACGCCAGCAGACGACCCTGCTCGAAATCAGTTTTTCAGGTTTTCCTTTAAGAGAAGTCTCGGATCAGGACTTGTTTCAATAGCCTTTCGGAGGAGTGAACCATCAGGCAGAATGGATACCGAGTTCGGGGGGCAGGTTATAGCTTTCGAGCGAGACAACTCATCAACGATTGGTGCAGGATTGACCACTCAGCTATCCAAGTTACGTAAAAGACACATTTTGAAGTTTTTCCCTGCCTCATGAGGGCACACTTTGAGTCCCAAACTTTCTGTCTTAAGCAAATGCTGGAAGTCCAAGATGGTGGTTTGGAACATCCAAGAGGACAGGACACCTGATCTACGCTCTCTTCCCTTGGTAAAGAGGAATTATAAATCTAAATCAATCATTTGATCAAACAAAAAAAGTACTTGGGCCTTAGAGGCAGCGGCTGGGGAAGCGAAGGGAATAGGAAGACCAGGAACGAAGTCACTCGACCAAAAGAAGGTCTTATTTTAGTTCAAAGCGAGGAGCCAGAGACAGATTGCAATTGCAAAAGCCAACTCTAAGAAGCAGCTTTACTTTAAAGAGGGGCACAAAGGAGATAAAAAAAGGGGAGCTTAACATATAGAAATCGGTTACACACTAAAGGAAAGATAGATTCTAGTTAGCCTACCCGACTACACAAGATATTCTACATGTGGTTAACAAAAGAGTCACTGGTTATTGGCCTCAAGGCAGAGACGAGCTGACTAGACTCTTTTTCGAAATTGCGTAAGTAATAAAAGAGAAAGGGCTGACAGTTGCTATTGAATCAGCTGGTATAGAAGAGGCTAGTACACAAGCTACTAAAGCTAGCCAGGGAAGTGGGACAGGAACCTTAACCATCGACTTCTGACTTGCCTTTTCTTGGTCGGTTCGAATCCGGCCCAGTCCTAGGGACGCACGTGACAGACGTTCTTGTCACTAAAATCTGGAGTAACAAGCCGGCTACCAGCACGGAGCCAAAGGATCTTGGTTGAAACTTTGGCACTGTGGGCACCAGCTAACGTAGGTGACCCTTCAATAGATTTGCATGAAGGCTCCCCTTTACCTTTGGTAGGCATTACCCCTATCTCACCAAATGTCGGGACAGAGGTACTGGTGTGAAGAGGGCTGGTTTTCGAGCGGAATTCTCCCTTTTATATATAAAGCTATATAGTTTCAATGGCAGTTGCCTTCGGTGCATTTTCAGTAAAAAGAATATAAAAATACCTAGCCAGCTTATCTAATCTCCCAGACTTTATCGAGCCTGTTCGAGGGGTTGTAGTTCCACCCATCCTAACTAAGCTCTTCAATTGCTAATGCCGTACTTGGGGTTGGGGTTTTAGAAGGAGTGGAAATTCTAGATTGAGTTCTCTTTGCTGTTCTGTCTCTCGCCCTTCCAGTCCATCGATTGTTAGTTCTCTTGAAACTTCTGTTAGTTCTCTTGAAACTTCTGTTACATCCCTTAAGTAAGTCTTAAGGGTAGATAGCGCTCTAACGATAAGATTCAAGGGCCTTCTATTTAGTCGATGCTTGTTTTTCCTTTGATGGAGAAGTAGTAGTTGCTTCTCTCTTCAAGTTCAAGCGAGTTGTTGGAGTGCTTTTGTAAGAAGCCCCTCCTGTTGGCGTGCTATAAAATGGAATTTGAGTTATAGGCCAATGCTAAGTGTTCCATGCCGTTGGATAGTCGGTTCGAGGGCAAGGAAGGAAGTTATCATTTTGAAGCCTGCGAGCTAGTAATTCCTCTCCTCGATAAAATGGGCATACCTTTTGATTTCCTTCGCTTCGTAAAGTAAACGACAATGGAAAGAGTGAAAAAAAGAGTGGAAGTTGCCCCTCCTAGGGTTCCCATTTTAGTTTGAGGTTACATTGGAGTCTCTTACTAGTCCATTTCTAATCCTTTTTAGCCAGTTTCCTTCTATCCCATTGAAGCAGTTGTACCAATTGCAACAGTCTTAAGGCCATTAGTTGGAGTGCTAAGTGCTGCTTTGGCAGTCGAGTTTTTTATTACATCCAGTGCTACATCTAGAGGTCCAGTCCCCTAGGTCATTTGATATCTCTAGTCTGAGTTCCGTTCAACAAGCCAGTTCTGTTAGATCGCTTACAGTCCCCGTAGTGTCCAGTAGCTGTCTCTTTTTCTTACCTTAACCTTAGGCAAGCGAAAGACATAGGCTTGAAATAAAAGTTAAGATATCTCCATCCGGTGGGAGTTGCTATCCATATAGTTCCATGGCAGTTCTACTTGCAGCCATTGAGAGTTCTCTTGCATCCGCTTTCAATCCAGCAGAGTAAGGGGCAAAAGGATCTGACGCAAGTTGGAGCTAAGGATCGACAGAAAGCTAGGGTTTTTCGTGCTTCTCCCTTATTATCCTTTTCTAAGGAACTAAGGAGTTAACGATATCTCGCTTAAGGAGATATCTAGCCAAGCGATTCACCTGATCCAGACACGCCAATAGGCGGGTTTGAAGATAGTAAGTAAGAGTAGTGGCATTCTCATCAAAAGGATAAGTAAGTTCGCAATCCAGTGATAAAGTGAAAAAAGGTGCTTTTTTCTGCGCATATTCCCTGGTGAGGATATGCATATAATATTTTAGGTATTATAGTGCATCAAGATTATAGGTTACAGTTTATAATCTATAGGATTGATTCTGGCTTCTGTAGGACTACTAACTAGACTATGCTTTCTCTCCGGGCCTTTGCTAAAAACGTTGGAAGGAAATCTGTGCGAAGGCTTTCTGTGGGTAAGGCAAAGGTAGATGTAATATTGCGATATGTGTCTTACCTTGGTAATTCCTTTATTTACCTAGTGGGTCTAACTTTTATGTCTAAGGAAGAGGAGAATCGCCCTAAAGAGCCTGCCTAGTCCTTCTCGAATCCTGAGAGTTCTGTTCCATTTCGTAAGCGAGTGTTCAGTGTGAAGTACTTCCATTCGCCCCTCCTCCAATTGCGGACTCCTTGTCAGAAGAGTTATCAAGCGCAAGGGAAAAGACTAGCAAGCCAATTACAGTCTTAAGGGTTGGTGTTAGAATTCTCTTCTCATTGGATCCAGTTGGAATCGTAGTTCTCTTTGCTGTTGTGCCAAGCGAGGGAGTTCTTTGATAACTCTACCAATAATTAGGGTGCAGGCAAGTTTACTCGCTTCTCCTCGAATTGCATAAGAAAGATGGTTCTGGAGAGAAATCCTACCCGCAAGCATTTGCTTATAGAATGGTGGAGGGAGGAAGAGGTAGCAATACATTCCGCCTGATGCTTGATCACAGCATTCGTGATATATCAAATGAGCTCTCCGATCTATGATGAATAGTTCCTTTTTTTTATAGGATCCTATTTCTTTCTAGTCCTAAGCATTTTAATTGGACCTTTCTCCTTGGCTTCCTTTTTGGAATATTTTCATCCGGGATTGGAACGACCTATGTTGTAACGGAGGAGAGAAGGTGAACCAGCTTCCTTTGGTCGCCTCTCCCGTCTGGTCGAGTAGCTTTCGCTCCTTCCTACTTACTTTATTATAATATAAGCGGCTACGTGGCCTATTGGGAGTTTTTTAGTAATAGTGGGAGCTTTCGGAAATCACTTTGCAGGTCAAGATCATAGGAAGAGGGAAGAACAAGGGAGAAGATCTTTTTTAAAAGAAGACAAGACGATTCCAAAACAAAAGAAACTCAAAACGGAGAATAGGATGCCTTAAAGGTAAATAAGAAAGATCATAAAAAAAAAAAAAAAAAGAAAATAGCTGCCTAGCCCGCGGGAAACAGAAGGTTAGGTTAGGAAGGGAGAAAGGATATTTACCAAGACTACTGAAAGAGCACAGATTCGGCTTGGGAGTTCTCACTCAGGCTACTAATCTCCTCTTCTCCTACTCATAAGAACCAGAACAGAACAGGCATTCGTAATCGTCCCTAACCTCTGTCTCTAACCTATTCCCTTTCCTCTGTCCTTTTACCCTTTGAACAGCAAGCCGGAACTGGATTACATTTTTATAGAGAAAGCTATCAATGGTCACATTGAGACGGGAACAGAAGGGAAGTTCGCCCTCCAGTTCTATTCCTTTGGATGAGACGGTGGTGAGCAATCGATAGAGAGCAAGGGATGCTAGCGCTCTTCTACTCATATTCCTTGCTTCAGTTGGTTCAGGAAGCTTTGGCATCGAGACGCATTACGATAGCTATAGCTAGGCCGGGTGGGATTCTCTCTCTATCTAATGGTTATGAATAAAGTGATGAATCAAGTGGATCCTTTGCCCCTTACCTCAGTAGCTGGGAAGGCAGGCCCTTAGCTTCAACTAGTTCAGTTTGAGTCTTTCTCAGGAGTAGTTGCATTGCTAGTAGGCAGAAAATCAGTAGTGCGTTAGCTTATCTGTTCATTTTTAAACAACCCTTGTTTGTGCTCCTTTATCTTTCTAAGCCGCTCTCGCTAGCAGGGAATCTAGTTCAGCAAGGTCCATAGGGTGAGCTCGCTTGAAGCTGGGGCGCGTCTGGTGGTATCGTATATAAGATCACACGGCTGCTTTTAGGAGCGATCTGTTTATCCAACTCGAAATATCGTAAGAGAAGAAGAAGAATCTGACGCCAAAAATTCCCATGTCTTTCTTGGTGTGATCGTATCAGCTGTTTTGCTTTTAAATAGGTTGAAGTCAGTTAATCAGACTAGGTCTTCTTTGCAATCATAGGCTCTGGGACAGATGACTTGACTTTCTGGTGAGTTCATTGCCGGTGTTACAGATAAAGTAACTGTGAAATCATTCCCTGTTGTCAAAGTAAGCGGTGCTAGTTCTGTTACAGAAGGGCTTGCAAAATTTCCACCCTTTGTGCTGTTAATTAAGCGCTATTCTTTACAGTCCATAGACTCAGGCCTTTACCTCCTCTTTAATCTGTGTATGTACTTTCTTGAAAGAGAAAGATAAAGTAGCTTGACGCAGGAAAGCATTGTAGAGTCCCCACCCTTGTTTACTTCGTTCACAAGTCCCCTACGATGAGAGGGCGGCCAGTTCGAATCTAGAGAGTGGATCAACTACTTCCGTTCTGCGCTCGGGTAAGGCCAGGCGGAAACTCCTTGACTTTAGAAGGCGGCTTAGCTTTAGCTGCGGGTGCGTATGAAAAAAGTAGGGATGAAAGCCCATTTCCGTACCATTCATTCGTAGAAGGGGCGGGGCATAGCTTCATTCTATAAGTTTGACTATAATCGGGCTACCTGACAGGGGAAGACTCAAGGTAAAGGCTTAGTGCCAAAGAACCTACTCTTGAAAAAGAAATTGAGAGTTCCCCGGTAATTCCTTCAATAGCGGCTCTAATGTCAAATGAAAACCTTCAACCCACTAGCACAACTGCGGTTAGTGATTCAATCACAACGGGTAGACCAAGAGCAGTGCTTTATTAATAGTCGTGGGGGTCTGGGTCTAAGGATCTCAGCTAAATGAGTTAGGGACCAAGGTCTATAGACTGGCGCCTTCTATTTGCAGTAGCCGTCCATACTATATGGGCTTGGAGAAATAAGGCGGAACATGAGCCCAGTTAGGCCGTCCAAGCCCACTTTGGAAATAAAATAATGAGAAGGGCGAACGCAGGCCATAGCGCCAATAAGAAGCAAATATCTAACCACAGAAAAGAAAAAGTTCTGGTCCATTTGACTACCCCACATGATGATTGGGTAAAAATCCATCTTATATTTAATCTCGAAGTCCTCATATAGCACTTATTCCAATCCTGGATGGGGGATCACTTGTAGGAATGACATCATGCTCATCCATGTTCCACACGGCCAAGGAAGCATCGTTTTGTAATCTCATTATGGGTCGTTCTTCGGAAGTCGATAAGAATAGTGTAAAGGCACTCAAAGAAAGATAGAATCCTTTTCCCGAAAGGGCCATAAGAAGGGAGGCATTGGAGTATCTTGAACTAAAAATGGTGTCTGTCAATTTGAATTTAGAAAATGCACGCTCTCGTTTTGACAAAGTTTTAGTAGAGCAGGTTCTTAGGTACTGGCTCAATCTATTACAAGAGCACAGGCATCGCTGCCATATATATACAGAATTCCTATCGCATTTTCGTGGCGAAAGTTAAGTGTGAAATACTATTTGTCTAGGCTTGTCTTAAACTTTATGTCGATCCCTGCTTTGGTCTCTGGTTTGATGGTTGCACATGTGGTCCATTTTCCCACGTAGTTCGTCGGTAAAACCAACGATTCTCTTCTCAAAGTAATAGAGAGATCCTTTTCTAGTTAGACTTCTATCAATACAATGAAAGAACCATCCCTTCCCTATTTCTTTGTCCTGTCAGATAGAAAGAAAATTAGACCCCAGTCCTTCTTGACCACTAGAGGGGGTGGGGGTGAAGGGAGGTTTACATCCAACAAAAAAAAATGCTCTCGTGGAACATCCTGATTCTTCAGAAAAATTCATTATCATCAAGAAGATTTGCAGCATGATTAAGCACTATTGGAATGAAAGAGGTGTAGCTTTTGATAAATCAAAGACAGAAGAATATGCACACTCCTCTCATTCTAATAGTCAAAAAAATTTTACCCGTATGCAAGCTAAAAGATACCCACAATTGGGTGGTACTGATTCTAAAAAAGCAGAAAATGAGATTCCGCAAGACTCTCCTAATCCAAACCCAGAGGAACCCACGGATTGGGGTTAGGAGATTTTGATTGCTTGGTTATATTCCGAAAATCCCCGGGTTCACCAAGAAATAACCCGAAATTTGATCTTGGTCTATTTGAGATTGTTCTTTTTAATCGTAATCAAAGATGTTTTCTTGTCTCTCGTTTCTTTTATGAATAAATTGAAGAACCTAATGGATTTAAACTCCGGGTGACTGCTACGAAATATTATTCTATTCTAGTCTAGTTTAGGAAGTTTTGCTGCAGTCGATTCTTCTATCATTGGATTTTCAGTCTTGGAAGTAGTGAAGCGGTTGTCCGATTGATTGAGTAGTCCATGGCCAGTGAAGGAGCTTTCGGGTCTATACCCATAGCCCTCTCGTCTAGGGGATAAAACTGATGACTCAAAGCCTATCGTATCAGTCTTGGAGTCAGCGCCTAATTCATTTGTCGTCCTATAGCTTGGGACTGGGGTTCCGCTTGTAGTACCCTTGGCCATGCCTTCTAATCGGCTAATCCTTCTTGCTGGAGTTGTTGTACCAGCTCAAGAAGCAAGTGCTGATTTCTTCCTTTTGGTATTGAAGCGGCTCATTCTTTCTGGTTCACGACCGATCTCAAAGTGCTTTCTTTCCTTCTAGCTTGACTTGTTCTATTAAATATGTGTCTTTGTTGTAAGCGGACCTAGCAATCATCCTCTCCCCCCTTCCCTCAGGGGAAGTGTAGGCATCAGAGAGGCCCCGTGCAGTGCTTGCCTTTCTACCTCTCTCCGTATTGCATTCATCCCCATCTTTCCGTTCTCTTATAATGAATATAAATAAATATATTATATAGAACGAATGTGAGCTCGGAAGGAAATGGGTCTCTCCAACTCGTACTTTGCAACCTAGATCTTAGTATGTACGGGTATCGATAATGGAAGAGACTAGATCAAATAGAGCAATTTGTAATGCTCTCTTCCTTCCTGTCCTAAATAAGGTCAGTCTCATCGGCAGGCATTCTTCTTAGTTCTGAGGTATCTAATGCTGTCTTTCCAGATTGATTCTTATATAAGAAGTATAAATAATTGTTGCTACTACGGTTAAGAAGACTCTTATTATGTTATGGACAGTCCAGGAACGAGACCTTCACCTAACCCTCAGAAGGTTGACTCGTTGTTAACAAGCAAATGCGAAGGAAAAGGCTTAAATCTCACATTTCGATGTCACTGCTGAATGTGGTTGCTTGAAAGGAAAATTTCACATACGGAAGAGAGAAAGCAGTCTTAGCAAGAACCCTTTTTAGGGTAACCCTAGCCGAGGAGCTTCTTTGGCCAGTTGCTTCATGACATGAAAGAGAGGAACTGCTAGTCTTTAAGCTTGAAGGGCCTAGCTCCAATGATTTTGACTTCTTACTTCTTCTCACTCAACTTCCTTAGAGAACAGCGAGAACTCGAAACCGATAACAACCCTAATGGGTTCACCCATCAACAGCTAGAAAACCATTTTTTCAACAACGAAGTAGCAACTACCTTAAATCAGCTATTAATACGGTTAGCCCCTTCGGGAAGAACCCAGAGAAAATAGCTATACAACAAGAGACATTGCCCATACAAAGACTTGAGGTGACTAGCCTTAGGGCAATAAGGAATGTCGGGATGCTAAAGAGATATTGCCATGAGACTAGTGCAAAGAAGTAAGAAGAAGTCAAAGTGAAATCTGTTAATTAATTAAATATCTGTCTCGCCCTTAGCTTGCAAACAAGCCCTTTATCAAGCAGGCGTCTAAGAATAAGTAGTCCCTGCCCTTTCGATTGTTATTGGCTTATTCTCTAGCATCCGATTGTGGGCATCAACATTTCAGTCCCTGCTTTGGCTCTTTCTCTAAGACCGTGGTTAAGAAGTTCCGTCGCCTTACTCAGCATTAGATGCGGCGTAACGACTCTTTTTGCTTCCTTCTGGAGGCCTTTCTTAGGAGTGAACTTCCTTGTCTTAAAAAGGCTCTATAAGGGTCTCAGTTCTTTGATCGAGTTTAGGTTTTTATTCCTCCAACGAAGTCCTTTGCTGGGGGCAGAGTGCGTCCATTCTTTTTTAGTCGAGTCAGGAGATCCGCTGCTCAGTCGGACAGCTTCCGTCAAATCGTGAGTTCGGACTTTAGCCCTTGATTCGGACTAGCAATTAGGAGATCGTCCTCGGACAAAGAGCTCAAAGCCTTAGATTTCATGCCGACTTTGGATCAAACCGCTTTCTTTGGCAGAGCACTAAAATAAGTAGAGACACAGGGAATATGGCAGCTAAAAAGATAGATTTTTTGTGTTATACATACTTGTCTGATCCATTTGAGGAAGACTTCTCTTCTTCCGCTGTGAACAAATCCCCGGCATCATGATCCGCTGCTCAGATGCATCTATAATAACGAACAGCGCTTCCGCAAGCCATTGGGGGAAATTCCAGAACTTCCATTTTCTTTCTTCTACACTAGGAACATAGTCGCGGTTGTCGCTTCGCTTCCTTTGCCACCGGCCATCGAGATCAAATCAGAGCTCAAACCTAGATTGCGCGAGATCTTTCAACGAGGAAATTCAACGAGCGAGCCAAAGAGAAAAAGAGCTCTTCCAAATCGAATAAAGAAGGGGTCCGGAGGTCCGACCAGACTACGGCTACGGCTCCGAGTGAGGAGGGCGCTATCTAGCTTCAATCGAGATCACATTTCACTAGGCAATCCAGTTGCCACTTCACTAGCAGCCGCAAAGGGCGAAGGAAAGTCGGTGATAAGCAAGAAGAGAAGAATTTGAAAGAAGAAAAGGTAAGTCCCGAGAAGTACTTCACTTAGCCTTTCTCTAGTAGTGAGGAAGGAGGGGAAGAGTACGAGAGCTAGTTAGTTGCTAACCGGAAGAGAAGGGAATCGAAGAATCCCATTTGGCTTGGTTGCAGGAAAAAAAGTCTAACTAGAAATTTCTTAATAAAAAATCAGCGGGGTAGAGGAATTGGTCAACTCATTCGATTTCTAGTGGTCCAAATTTCGGGCCTTATTCCTTTCCGATCGCACTCAAAGTTGTCACAGAATGGGATTAGGATTTGCATCAATCAACTATAGTATAACCAATGGTGCCGATCACCCCTAAAAGGGTTCGAAGTCCCTGACTGAGGCCGTTGCATTACCTAAAGCCTCCTAGCGAGGAAAGCTAAATCTGTTCCAGAGATACCATGGTAGTAAGGCCATGAAGGTCTTCACTTGGTCACCACCTCCTTTGCTGCAGGTGAGAAAGGGCCTTGCTTTCTGCTGGCCTGATTAGTAGTCAGACTGATGATCTACCCGTCTCCGAGGGGTAGACCAGCCGGCAACTCCTACGGCAAAAGATATGCGAACTCTTCCTTAAGCAGTGCTATGCTTCATCCTCAAAGTCAACGGTTCTAGCCTCCTGAACCGTCAAAATGGACTTATAAAAAGCCTCTTCTGCCCGATTTTGGCCGTTTTACTCATTTCTTTGATTACCTGGGCATAAGACTGCCCGCTCCACCACGTGCATAAACTAATGATCTCATGATAGGCCAAAGCGTGACCTTTTTTCTGGCCAAACTCTGTGACAGGGATATAAAAAAGGGTGTAATCCCGATTTCTCTAAAGTGCTACGTCTTTTCCCGGCCATCATGCATCGCTCCAACCTCCTATTGCCACAGCCTTACAAGCAAGAAGTGAAAAATCTCATCTCAATAAGGGGCCTGACTGCCGTTCCCAGCTTAAGCGTCTACACCTCCCAACAAAGTGAATCTTATGGAACCTCCGATAGGGACTTGGATGAGGCCCGCCGACCTTCTCCACCTGCTCTGTAGATGGAACCTTCGTAGACACTTTCGATAATCATTTTGGTCTTTTTGCCGGGCACACCACATTCGAAAGAGATCCCTCAGACTCCAGTCTTACCCCGTCTTCTTAGGATTAAGGTTGCAGCACAGTTTAATGTAGAAGTGGCTATGATTGCAAAGAGCAGAAGAAATGTATTCTAATAAGATAATAGTTGAGAGCACTGCTAGAAAGATAAAGATGGCGATAAGAGATTCGTTCTGTCTTTCTTCACTTCTTCTCTTCTGTATTAGTTTTCTCGTCTAATGGGGAAGCCATGTCTTTTCAAGGCGGTTTCTTCTATATATAATGAATCCCCCCTCTCGGCTATTGAGCCAAGTGGGAAAGTCAGTCTTACTCTTATGTTATAGAATCTGCTCTTGCTCTCAACCGGGGTAGGTATTTGTTGGTTTTTCCTAAAAAGGACGGTGTTGTGTTGTCTGCACTATTTACTTGTCTAGGAAAATCGAATAGGTATGGAATGGGAATGAACTGAAAGAAGCAAGCGAAACGATCCGCGGCGGGTGGACGAACATCTTGCAATAAAGAATGTTCTCCTACTCACAAGCACCGACTCTTGTTGGTGCGATCAACCACGAAAAGTCAGTAATAAAGAATATGTGCTCCTCGCTCCCGCTATGGTTCGATACGATATGGTTTGATTGGTCCAGCCTTTAGAAACTAACTATCTTCTCTTCCCGTTGTTAGTTCTCCTTCTTTTTGGTCTTATTCCTCCTTCAAGTGCAATAAGAAGTAGGCTTGCTGCTACTACCGGTCTGGGTGGACTGGAAGTGCATAAGTAGTTGCGTCAGCTGTTACTTCTATTACAGGAAGAAAGCGTCTTTAAGAGAGGAAAGAGAAGGTCAAATAGGACTTCTGCCTTAGAGGCTGGAGATTTGTAAGGTTGCTGAGGAGCTAGTAGTTCTTTTAGAGATCCCCAAGCGTGCTACGTCCCTCATCTTAGTAAGTTGGTAGAGTGAGAAGAGGAAATCCGGAGATAAGGAAGCTTTCTGTCTTCTGTCCTGCCTGCTCCTTGCTTTGCTTGGGCAATTGACATTGTCTTCGATCCAGTGCTCTTAACCTCCCTATCGTTGTATTAATTCCAAGGACTGGTAAAATATCTTTTTTTCTAATAAAGAACCTTTGAGTTGGGGGTTTTAGACTATAAGCTCGAAAAGGTTACGCGTAGGATTTCGAGCTCAGGGTAGAAAGAAGGACTGAAAATAGTGGAGACTGAACCCTCTACGGAGATGATAGAAGATATGAACCGCTCAATCGATACGATAGAAGAGGAAGCTTGCTTACTCTCTTCACTCTTCTCGGATGATAAGTCGAGCTAACCTATCCCATCAGCCCCTAGAGTTCACTTGTCTTTGACTTTGAGTTCATTACTTTATTCAGGTCGAAAAGAATGACGGAGTTTAGCGGATCATGGAGCAGGTTCTCAAGCAATCCCAGAAGTGGGATGCAAGAAAGTTATAAGTATAGAAGGTTGGAAGTTTCCCAGCCCGGGGGGAACTGACTATTAATGCTAATCCATTAGTTCTAGCTCGAAGTTAGCTGCTTGGCATGAGTAGCTTGGCTTGCTCATGCGGGGCTTTGGAAAGAAAGTAACAAGGGAATGAATATACTAATCTTCTAAACTCCTCTAGCTAGATAAGTTTTTTTATTTAATTAAAAAGTAGATCGGGAGTTCAAGCAGATGTTAAATTAGGGTGAGCTTTACGATTCTAATCTACAGGCCACAACGCTAAACGAAATCCTGAGTCTCGACCAACCAATGTGTAGCTGCCGGGCGTAACGGCTTATAGAGCTCAGTTAAAATAACAGGATTCAAGCTTGCTTGTGTGTACGTGCTTGTTCTAAGTAGATGTAGATGTGAAGGTGCCTAAGGAGCTGCCCTCAGCCCCTGAAATACGTTGTTAGAGGCGTTGGCTATTCGATACAGGCGATTTAGCTACGAGGGTTTGATGGAATTAAAGGAAAGCGGGCACTAAAAGAGATTGAAATGGAGACTTCCCAGTGGTTCCTGCAATGAGGTTGCTCTGCTGCCTAACCAGAAAACGAGAAAGGTCTAGCGGGCTTAATGAAAAAGGAGTAATCCAGTTCCGTAGTTCCATTGGTCAAGTAGTTCCGCGAGCCAGCCAATAGAGTAAGGAATAAGAAAAAGAAAGGAGCCTGGGGATAAAGTGATGAGCCCGAGATGTTATAAAGCTTTGGGTTTGACTTTTTCGTCTGCTTTGTATGAGTCGACGTATGGAATGCGCCAAGACATGACTTTGTATGCCATGGCACTGAGAGAAAGACACAGGAGAATTCCCCTTTTAGGAAGACCTAGTAGCTCAGGATCTCTCAGTTTCATTTGCTTTGTAGTTGATCCCGTCGTACCGGATTCATAGGCTTGGATAACGCTTTCACTGCCTTCGCTAAAGGGAGTTCCGCTAAAGCGAGTGAAGCATTGCATTGTATGCCGATGCTTGTGAATCTGCTCTTTGATCAGCTCACCATCTATAGAAGGAGCCTGAATGCGCTGCTGCTGCTTGGTTTGCATGACTTCGCTTCGCTCCTTCTTTCGAAGACTGAAAAGACCGTCAGACTTATAGACATAACACATACGGGAGAGAGAGCATCTAAAGACAGAGGAATTCCGCCCTAAAAGAGGATTTATTGTTGTGGGGGACTAATACACCACCTGCAAGACCATAACCTACATAGAAGACTTCGATTGCTGGCCGTAAATAGGCCAAATAGGGGAATGAGTCCAAGGCTAGACCCTAAATGCCGCCTACAATTCCACTTAGAAAAAAAGAGAAAATACAAGATAAAGACTCACGGCTTTAAAAGAACGAGCTTAAGGAAATTTTTTCAACTAAAAAAAGGGCCTTGGCGCTTACCACCTTTAATACCAATAACAGGATAGGGAAATGGTGCCCCACCCTGGCTTTCGAAGGCTTTTTCCGAATGGACGGACTACTGACCTGACGGATACAAAGAGAATGGAAGGCTTAGAACGATAATCGAAAGCAGCGAAGACCCTGACTCCAAGATCTAGGATTCATTCGCTGACTGATAGGATGGAAAGGAAAGGATTAGCCCTTAGCCAGATTGTACCACTTTGAAGACTTCCAAGGCTTTCTTTCTTTCTTTGTCTCCTTCTACTTGGATTGTATTTTCCCTTTATTTATTTGACTTTGCTTATTAGCTGACTCCTCTTCTCTTACCCCTAACATCTTCACTCCGGGGGGAGAGGAGATGAGGAAGCCCTACCATCAGTGCTATTTCCCCGGCTAAATGTACTCTAAGTCTTCGCTTCGCACCTTGTCTTTCTTATTGCTTGAATCTAACTTGAAAGTTTGCACTCTATGGAGAATCTCTTTTGTTATGCACCTAATACAAGATCAATCAAGTCTCTCTTTGATTCCACTACTGCTAGTTAAGAAGGGCTATACCCGAACTTACTCTCGGGGAGAGGAAGGAGCGTAAGAGTACAGTCAGACAGTAATCGCCACTCGAGGAAGTTAATAATAAGAACTGAAGCTAGTCAACCAAGCTAGTCCATTCCCTTCGGCAGTCAACATCGTAATTAAAAAAATCCCTTTTCCCAAAGCTTGAAGAAAAGTAGCTTAAAGTTTCCGCTTAGGTTCACGAAGTTACTATCGGGCGATAGGAACGAGTGTTTAAGATTCCTTTCTCTGCCTTCCCCAGCCCAATCCTCCATAAGCCAGACCAAATATGTTCTTTAAAAACCTATCTTTGTCTATTCCGTATTCCGCCACCGTCTTCCCAGGCATGCTCTTCCGTCCGGCCTACCCTCCTCGGCAAGACCGTATCCAAAAGAGCGATCGCAGCAGTATCTCCGTCCCAGCCTTTATGAGCTCCTCTCTTGGAAGCTTGGTGGCAAGGGCCCGCCATCCGACTTACAGCCGTCAAGCCGTCTCGTCCGTAGTGCGCATATCTTCGGAAGGTGACCCGCTAACTCATATGGAAAGGGATATTTCTATCTTAACTTCCTCCAGTCATCCAGTTCGACCCCATGGGCAGGACTCTAGTCAGAGAAGAGGTTTCTAGGCACAAAGCTACTCCAGGAAAGAGTCGACACCAGGGATTTCGGACATCACTTTATGCTAATTCAAACCAGACCCCTCAGTGGATCTTGAATTGAGTTTGAGTTAAAGGAGATGCCTTCCTTGTTTCTGAGTTATTGAGTTAGAAGAGAGACAGGAGACGAGAGCGGATTCATATGAGTTGTTCTTGTTTGAGTTGCTTGACCCGACGGAAGGGATCTGTAGCGAGCCCTCGGCGATTGAGAGGATAGCCCTCTTGGATTTTGAGTACCTTTCATCCGCCCAGTAATCTACCCGAAGTAGAAGAAAAGTCTATTCAAGCCTATCTTTTTCTATCCCGTATTCTGCCATCGTCGCTTATACCGGCATTTCCCTATCTCTTCTCGGATACTAGTTCTTTTCTCCGAGGCCCGATAGCACCGGTAAGTACCGTGCGTGTCTCCCGGGGCATTCACTATTCCTATTTTAAGGGTTTAGTCTCCCCCCGAGTGTTTTCTGCCTTCTTTTAGCCGTTCCTGTCCAATCAAAGACTGTCTTTGGATGTGTACCCCTCCTAGCACATTCTTCGTTAGGGGAAAGCCCCCTTCTTTTATCATACGGAAGAAAGAGATCAGAGTTGCCTGGATGCGGTTTTCTGAGTTCTGAGATGTGAGCATGGGCAGTCGGTCTAGGCAAAAGAAGAAGGGAAGAGAAAGAAAGAACGGTAATAGAAGCAAGGAAGGAGAATAAAGGGAGGTGGGTCGGTGAAGGGAGCGAGCACTCATAACAAGGCAAGAAAGCAAGCCAGCTGTAGGTCAGAGGAGAGTGGATCTCCGGGTTAAAGGTAGCCCAAGTCAGTCCATCAGTCAGTGGCTGGGGCTTGGCTTCGTGCAGGCCTATGCCTTCTGCTTCTTATAGACTCGAATGAACTGGCTATTGAACTAGTCTTCCTCTTTTTTTTTCTTGTTTTGTAAGGCGATACGTCAACTTTCTCGCTCGTCTGATCCTCTCTTTGTCGGCCAATACCTCACCTCAAGACCGTCGCTATGCATTTGATGGTCTTTTGGGGTGGCGATCCCTCATTGGCCAATAGTGCACGTGGGGAGTTGCAGGGAGGCTGACTCTGGAAGGCGCCGGAGTGCCACACGTTGGGAGATATCGGAGGAGGTCGGCATAGGGAAGTGCTCGATCGGAACCTGGGAGCAGCTGAAGGCTGAGTTGAAGGCTCAGTTCTTACCTGGTAATGTGTCGTGGATGGCACATCATTCCTTGATGAATGTGAGACAGACCAGAGCAGTCCGGCACTACAAAAAGGACTTTTCTGCGCTAATGCTCGACATAATGGACATGTCGGATGAAGACAGGTTCTTTCCCTTTCTGAAGGGCTTACAACCGTGGGAGCAAGCGTAACTGCGGAGGCATAATGTGCAGAACTTGTATGAATGAGGGAGTGCTGCTCTGGTAGTATCAGATCGGCTAGTGGATTTCAAGTACCTTGGCGCGAGGAGTCGCACGGGGGGTAAGGGACCGAGGCAAGCCAGAGGGCCTGAGAGATGTAGGAATGTCGAAGAAGAGGTTCGTCAGGCTCATCAAAGGGGCAAGACGACTGAGTCGAGCCCCCCCTAATAGTCAGTCGGCGGAACGGGAGGCTTTAGAGATTCTGTTCGAAGCCGCACCTCCCAAGATACCCCCAACATGCAGTGCAGTCGGAGGAGGAGGCGCTTTGATAGTAGGGGCGGGGGCAGCTGCTGAATACGATTAAGGGGACAATGAGTGAGTCGAGCAGGGGAGGCGCATGCTTTACTCCACTCCATAGGGGTCACGGTAAACGGACGAGACAAAGTGGCCTTAGTCGACACGGGGGCATCGCACAAGTTTCAGACTCCGGTAAGCGCGACGAGGCAGTAGAACTCAAACATCTCCTGCGATTCATCCTAATCCTGCGAGAGGAGTGACCTCCCAACATGATCCTGACCCACCGGACCATAGCGTAGCAAGACCTTAATCTCTCACGATTGATCCAATGGACCTAGTTGCTAGCTTGACCCCCGGATTCGTCAGACGTGGAGATGGATTAGGTAGGGCTCAGTCATCATCACTCGCGCTCGATCTACCTTGTACGGAGTCCCCGGCAGGTCCTTGGACCCTAAACAGCCATTCAGACAGAAGGAGCCAAGATGTATGAACCCAGTGACCCTCCCATCCTTGGATAGCTCTCGGGATGGATTTACAGCTTCCGTGGGCGATCTCCGAATCTCTAACTTTGAAGGATTGGAAGTTTGATCGACCTTAAGATAGCATAGTATTGTATTCGAACTCTTTTCTCTCTCTGTCTTTCTTTTTATTTTGGTAGAATGGGGAATAACATTGATTACACAGAGATGAAAGGTGGCATAGCCAGTCCTATACAATCATTTGTGAGCAGGGATTTAAGCGATTCAGGAGGAGTAGAAAGTCTTTTGTGCTTTCCGGTTAGGTCTGTTGCTTTGTGAGTGTATCCGCGCTTGAATCCCCTGCCCCTTTTGCTTTGGCTGTAGGCGAGCGCTGGGTCATTTCCAAGTGAGTTTTAAGCGTATCGCGGTACCCCTTAAAGATGGGAAACTCTTTATTTTCCTGCTTAGACAGGGGCCTTGTCAACGGAATATTCAAATTAGCATGAAAGTCCTACTTTAGATGATACGCCTAGCTGAGCTCTCTCTTGGGCTGTGAAAGCGGTGCGAAAAATAAAGTTGGGCTACCTTGCCTTGAGAGCTTCCCCGGTTATTGAGTCTGTGATTTCATTGTAAGTATTTGCTTCCATCTCGAAATGCTCTTTCATGATTGTATGTACACAAGTTCTCGCGCATAAGCATAGCCATATGATGAGTTGAAAGCTTCAGAGGTGAGGAAAACCCTCTATTATAGTCTAGGAGCATATTCCCACTCTTTTTTGTGTTCATTCAATGCTTTGCTTGTGGATTGGAAATGCGGTAAGGTCAGCCCCTGACTCTTAGATAGATATCAGCATAGCTTCGTAATTAAACTTCTCGCACATCCGTTCTGAAAGTGATCTTTCCGAATCAAGATATAGAATATGGGCAACCTTCTTCCCTAGAAAGAAGGGAGACAAAAGATTTGATTCATGTCTTTGCAGCTGTATCTAGTGCGTCACGCTGGGAATTGATAAACGACTTTCTATCTTCGTTGAAGTGAAAGCTTACTGGGTCGATGTATGGGATATAACTGAAATAAAGGGCAGTGCCACAAGGATTTTTAAAACCCGCTACGCCTGTCCTAATCAAGCCAAGACTTTATGCTCTGCTCTGCGCGCTATACTTTTGCTTTTTACCCCGGCATAGCGCTTTGCTTTCGGTTCTTCGGAGGAAACCTTACCAGACCACCACCCGACTTCCTTGCTTGTGTGCTTGGACATACATAGCCGAACAGGGCCTACAGAAGCAAACCTTTATTTCTAAATGAACACGCTTTACTGTGCGGACGGAAAGCCCTCGATTAATGCCATGGCTAGAATAAGACAGCTTCGAAGACGAATAATGCTATGGCAAACCCTACTCATCTTTTATCTGTCTCCCACCCCATTCTTTCCCTAAAAAGAGGGGTTCCACCGTCAACCTAAGTTAACTCTTTTTGGTACCCCAACTCAAAATTTTTCGTGTACTTCTTGTGTTTACAGCAAGATCTCTATCTAAGTTAAGTGTTGACATCAAATTCCTTACGGCAGAGCCCGCTCTTGATGTAGAGGAATTGCTGGGCGGTTTCCTCAGCTAATTCAGAAGCCCTTCTTTCGATTGACTCAGCTACTGATACAGATGTTGGCTACTCACAGACGTTCTCATATCATACAGAATCTACTGGAAAGCTAGATGTTGGATGTGCAGATTTAGTTGAATATTCATAAGTAGCAGGGTACCAGTTCTTGAGTCATATCTGCTGTCTCGACTATACACACTATTTATTTCCCATCTATAAAAATCTTACAATGAAGTCCAAGCTTCGCTAAACGAGACTCAAGAGATTCACCCTCTCCTGGAACAATCTTTCTAGGTTTACCAAACCATAAATAAAAGGAATGATTTGTGAAAGGGAGCGTTTAGTAAGGTCAGGAATCCTAAACAGAAGGAGCGGGTACCGCTTCCTATGTGCGAGTAAACAGGGAGAGTCTAGGGGAAGGGTAGAGCTAGTAACCAGTTCTCAACCCTATAGCTATACCGGACGATTCTCCGGTAGATCGTCCGCTGTTTAGTTCCCTATTCTCTGCTCAAGCACCTCTTTGAAAAGGGCTTTTTTGGCATCTCAATAGAGCACCTTAGGTTAGGGGTACGACACATTGCACTAGTCAAACTCCTCTTTTTCCTATAGCACATATAGGCTTTTAGAACGTTTTCTTTATTCCTTTTAGTACCTTTTTTTCTTGAGTACATTTACTTGAGGAAAGATAATACAATATGGTAAAAAAGAGCCCCCTGGGCGAGGGCTGCTCCGCTCTGGTCCACCACCGGAAAAGTATAGGAGCTAGCCTGCTTTAGAGCCTTGAGAGCCCTTTACCTTTAAGCAAGCCAACTCCCCTCATCCTCTCCCCTGTCTGTGAAAGGCACGGAGCAGCCTAAGTCAAAGAAGAAGAAGAAGAAGTAGATGCGCATGAATCAATAAGAAAGAACCCTTGCGCCTACGGGTGAGAGAAGCAATCCTCCTTCTAGGTCGTATAAGGCACTAAGATCTATTTCTTTCATACCACCTTCAAGCCTAGAGAGCAAGAAGCAAATGTAGTAATTCTTGAGGATAATTCTTTGAAGCAAGAGTTCCATAAGCAAGTGCATAAGACTCTTTGACTTTCAAGCTCCGAAGAAGAGTGAAACTGACCCCACTTTCATTGACCAGTAAGTGATAGCTGTCAGGTTCGCAGAATGACCGATGGAACCAACTGAATCCACTCTCGTGACATGATCGAAGTTC